GCGAGAATGGATTTTCCTTGATAACTAATATAATGCATGAAAGGGTCCTTAAACAACCATAGGTTGTCCTGAAAGGCCTTAGCAAAAGCTTCTACAAGTCCAAGATGTTTTAGTTTTCCATAGAAAAAAATTCGTTCAAGAAGGGTTCCAGAAGACGTTGAGCATAAATGAGAAGATTTGTTACGAAGAAAGACGAAGATGGATTCGTATTCACATAGATGAGAATTATATAGGACGAAGAAAAACCTTTGATTTATTTTTGAAAAACAAGAACTGGCTTTTTTTGGAGTATTCCAAATACGATACTCGTGGAGAAAGAATCTTAATAAATGTAAAGAAGAAGCGTCTTTTACCCAGTAGCGAAGAGTTTGAACTAATATTTCCAGATGGATTGGGTAGGGTATTAGTATCTCTAACACATAAATTAAATGTGAAAATTTGTCCTCTAAAAAAGGGAATATTGAATGAATTGATCGTAAATTATGAGATTTAACTATTCCTTTCCTTTCTAGCGAAGATAATAATCGGAGATAAAACGGAATTTCTACAATGACTGCAAATCCTTCTGATATCATTTTAAAATTAAAATTTTTGTTGCGCCCAAAAAAGGTATTTTGGGTAAAATCATTAGCAAAAAGAATCAAATGATTCTGTTCATACTGATACATTCGCTCAATTGCACGTTTCACAATTAGTAAGCTGAACTTAGTAGAACCTGCATTTTCCAACAAAACGGATCTATTTCTATTTAAACCATGATCATGCGCAAGTGCATAAATATACTCCTGAAAGATAAGTGGATATAAGAAGTAGTGTTGTTGAGATCTATTTAGCTTTAAATATCTTTGGAATTCTTCCATTTGAAATTCTAATTGAACTAAAGGTAGAGGATTTTGGGGGTTATCAATGAAACATAGTGCGATACAGTCAAAACGAGGTATTCGAGTAATAAACGAATAGATACCTCGGGTATACAGGTAAACTTATCAATGGATTATCTATCCTCTCTTTTCCATTTAAACGAATAAGTTTATGTTCGTTATAGGATAACAAAAGACTTAGAAATCCTTTATTTTTTCAACCTAATCGCTCTTTTGATTTTGGAATTTTTTTATCAATATACTGTTTCTTCTACGCACACATTTATATTCCATAATGGAAAATGTCAATAGTTAGGATTCATTAAAATATAAAGAATTCGTTCATGGGATAATCCCTTCCCGTATCAGGCACTAATACATTTTTAACGTTTAATTAGATCGGGTAATCGTTCAAATTAAGAACAGAAGCTCGTTGCTTTTTCCCTATAATCAATAATCATATCATATATTCAATAAATAAATAAATTGAAGCCGTATAGGGCTCTATATCCATTTATTCATCCGACCCAACTTGAAATTGAATTCATTTTGTTCCGTTTCAAAAAAGAACACAACGGTTTGTACCGATTCGGAAAGAATGAAATATTCTCAGAACTCTTCGTTGATCCGACATGCTATTTTTTCCATTCATTCCCTTTCAGGATCAGTCGTGGTCTTCCAAACTTTACCGATGGTATGGACGAATCCCTCGCTTCATCCAAATGTGTAAAAGATCCTAGCCGCACTTAAAAGCCGAGTACTCTACCGTTGAGTTAGCAACCCGAATATAAAAAGTTTATGTAAATACAATAAAAAAAAGATAGATAAATGTCAAAATTTATAGACCACCTCTTCGTTCTTATGTTATCGACTTTAAAATCAAAACCCCTATTCTTATTATATCAAAGAGAATTCAAGGAATCCCATCATTTGAATAATATAAGGTAAAAATCAAACCGCTCGGACAAAAATAAATTTATCGACTTATCACGATGAATTATATTTGTTCGATACACTGTTGTCAATATAAATGTTGAGAAATAATACAACGGAAAAACAAAATAAATATAAATGGAATTTTTTTAATACTATTAAAAAAAGGGCTTGTGTTGTATTGGCACTACATAGCCGAAAAAAGTTTAGATAGAGGAATAAAAAAATACCAAGTAGAAAAAAATATCAGATTGAATCAATAATCAATAATAAGTAACTAGAATAAAAAAGGGAGGATTCCTTGGTTATTACTTATTAGTATTCAACGAAAACCGACCAATTGAAGGAACTCCCAGAATTTTATATTTCTAGGATCAAGCAACTCGAGTTTTGTCGTTCTAGAACATGAGATTTTATAGAAGCAATGAAAAATAGATATGAGTAGAATCCAAAAAAGGAAAAAATTATATATAAATACAAAAATTTATATAAGAATTACTATCCCTTTCTATTTCTTTATTTCCTTAATTCAATTTTGTTTGATTAGGACCAAGTTACTTAAAAACCTCTGCCTTTTTTAAAAGATCCCGAACAGTTCCTGTGGGCTGAGCGCCCTTTTCAAGGAAATATAGAATAGCAGGAACGTTTAAATAACTTTGATTCTTTATCGGATCATAAAAACCTACGTTCCGAAGATCTCTTCCTTCTCTTCGGGATCGAACATCAATTGCAACGATTCGATAGACGGCTCATTGGGATAGATCTAAGTAAATGAACAAGACCCCCCCTAGAAACGTATAGGAAGTTTTATCCTCGTACGGCTCGAGAAAAAATGATTTGGAGTTTTGTCTACGTATAGAATTCGAATTTCTGGCAAAGGAGTTAATAAAATAAATTAGAATGGGATTTAACTCATTTTTTTCTTCCTCCTTCCTGAAAAAAAATAAAAATCATTTGTACCCATAACTCAAGTTTGATAATTCTCAAAGAGCTTAAAAGAAAAAAATCTTTAGGCAATTTATTTAATTTTTTGAATGGTCTTTAACCCCCTCTTGCTTGTCTCATTTAATCTTTATTATTATCCAGTTATTGAGACAATTGAAAAAACGGTGTTTCCTTGTTCTGGGATCCTTTTTTTTGTTTTAAATCAGTGGGTTTAGACATTACTTCGGTGCTTCTTAATCCTTACAAAATGGCAGCAACAGACCCCTTTTGTGATTTCTTTCTATCAAAGAATCATATAAACGCTCGATTCCCGCGTGATACACTTTGAATCGAAAGACTTTTCTCAATTTCAACAAATTTTACTTTTGAATTAAAAACTTGACTGAATCGGATCCTTTCAATTTCTATATTGATATATATGATATACTTACAAAGTTGTTCCAATTTATTGATTGGTATTAACCCTAGATTCTTGCCCCCTGAAAGATGAATCCATACTTTCTACCCGAGCTCCATCATGTACTATATTCATTACAACCTAACAAAAAAGGATTCTAGTGAAAACAGAACAGATGTCGGGTCAAGAGCACCTTCATTCATAGAAAAGATGGCGGATGTAAGAATAAAAATCCACAACGGATCGTGTCCTTCAAGTCGCACGTTGCTTTCTACCACAGCGTTTCAAACGAAGTTTTAGCATAACAAAAAATTCCTCTAATTTGGAACCCATATGGAATTGATTCAATTATGGAATCATGAATAGTCATTGGTTCCGTCGATACATAAACATATTAATCTATACCCTTTTTTCTCCTATACAAATTCTTCTATACAAAGATGGCAAAAATTTTTTTGAAGCAATCTTAGCAAGATCCCACCTATTATTGTATGTTATTGTATGAATGCAACACTTTAACTTTACTTTTTATTAAAAAAATTAAAATATCTGTTTCTTTTCGAATTGAACCATCAACGATTTAAAGCAGATAAATGGATTGACAAAAAAAAAACATTTTATTTTTTTGTGTGAGATAGATAAAAAAGACCGATTGAAGAGAATATTTAAGTACTTGTTCTTTCGATTCAAATTTTATTAATAAGATAAGATGAACGAATTAGGGGTTTTTCGTACCTATGAGATAGACTGAACTACAGTCTTTATTATGGATCCGTTACATATGTAACTTGATTCGTTATTAATGAGATTCGGACATACACAGATATACATATATTTAATAAAATAAGACCTCCTATTACTGTTACTAATTACTAATTAAGAACTATCTATCCCACGACGCTCTGGGAATGCTGAATCAAAATCAAAATAAAAAGGTTTGGGGAAAGGATACTCTCTAGGGACAAAGACAAACAAGTCCAGATTAGGCGCTTGCTCCTAATTTTTTAGTTTACCCAAACCCAGTCTTGTCTTAAGAGACTTAATCCCATTAATTGAATGTAATAACCCTCCTCCTGTTTAGAATAAAGAGATCCTAATAATTTGGCTACCCCATTTTTTTTAAGTTTAATTTGAATGGATAAAGAATACGATATAGGATATAGTAAAGAAGGGCTCTTTCTTAGTGTAATTCAAAATAAAATGTATCGTTGAAAATTTAAAAAGATATGAGACGTAAGGTTTTTCTTCAAATTAAGAAGCTCTAAACCCCTTCAATATGAAGGGAATGAACATATCATATGATGAAAAATCCGGCCATACTTTATTTTTTAATTAATTGAATTCAACTAGGGTGTGACCTATGTTACCATCATATCTTGATGACAAACAAATCTATTTAGTAATATCTGTATGTTGTGAAAAACAAAGATATGATTCATAAAAGAATCATAAAAGAAACAAGAATGACATTCTATCCAATATTAGGCATTTAAACATAACGTTACTTTCAAAATAAACTTTTACTCTGATACAATGTATCTACCTGGGACGAAAGGATTCGAACCTCCGAATACCGGGACCAAAACCCGTTGCCTTACCACTTGGCCACGCCCCATCTATACTTCCATTCTATACTAATAAATAATAATATTAGTATTGGGTCTTGGTCAATTACAGGGCAATTTTATATATAAAATTTTTATAGAATAGATTAGATTCTTGCTAGGATTTTTACGCATGTAGATATAGAATTCAGCCGAATTCATTGATCATTACATATAATTTAATTAAGATATTCTATGAAAGTATTATTTCTTCTATTCTCCTTTGTTTGAGAATTGGTGAATTTTTTATTGGGTGGGTTC